CGACCACAGACTGAAGTTAGAAGATCCACCGGAGATAGTCCTTTCTTTGACCTACCTTGACTTTTGTGGGTCTACGAATCCGCGGAGGGACAAGTCTGCTAGTGACCAAGCATCGAGTCAAGATAGGAGCAACCCCCCATTCAAACCAACCTATAAAACAAGTTTTCACTAGGTTTTGGAAGGCGGGAAGAGCTCTATTGGAGCATTTGGGCGGGAAGCCCTACAGTAATGGGATCCGTTACTTGACTTGTGAAGCCCTGTGCTCGAAGCAAAATCAGATTACTTGCACAAAGAAAGTGACCAAAGATATATTAAAAACTTAGAAAGAAAAAGGCGCAGAACGTTGCAGGAGTTCCTGGAAGTCAGTCAACTCTTGCCGATAGTCGGGCAATCAATCCTTCGTCTCGGGCACAAAATAGGAACTAACTCTTGTACTGGAAAAGAGAAGGACGCAATGCCTTTCTTTTACTTACCCTTTTTCTTCTCTTATGTATGATATTTATAGTGACCCAGTAATGCCCCATCAAAGAGCCTGCCTATTCGTCGTAAGCCCTTTTCACCCTCACAGCTGATTGGGATGCGGATTCTCGAACAAGAACACATGTAGCTCCTTCTCAAAGACCGGATTCTCAAGCAGGGGTTTTGAAGCTTCTTCTATCATTCTCGGTATCAACAAACAAATTACCTCCTCGTATTACGTATTAGAAAAAAAGGTAACCAGATCTCCTCACTGGAGTTCTTTGCATTGGGCTCGGTTCGTCTGTTCATTGTAGGAAAGCGTTTATGGAGCAGGAACCTATTTTTAGAGGTCAGCCCGCTTTCTTTCTCTGATCCCCAATATGAGTGAGACCAAGATGGCTGACTGGAGTGCCACAAATCAGCTGGTCATGTCATGGCTTCTAAATGCTATTTTTCCTATAATTTCTACCAGTCTTATATTTAAGACATCGGCTAAACAGGTATGGTCTAGAGGAGCTAGAATCCTTCCTTAAAGGCTATTCCTGACTGACCGATTCCCTTTCGTCTCTGCTAAGATGGACGAGAAGAAGGATAAGAATTGGTTTACCCGGTTGGACTATTCCGGAATCTTCTTCTTCGAATTAGCCTCAAAGGCAAGGTCTTCTGAGCTCGTCTATTGTGTTTTTTACATGGATAAGCCTCTTCTCTTATGGGCTGGCTGGCCGTCCTTCTGTTTCGATGAATGGATTGACCATGAGCTTACAGTGCCTTGTAGAAAGCATAGCCTCATTGTTCACTCACCGAAGATTATTCTCTTCACATAGATCTCGGGATACGAGACCTGCCTTCAACTACGAACTAAGCAGCCTTGAAAGTTGAAAGAAAGGAGTAGTGAAATGAAAGAAGAAGGGAATTCCTTATTGGATAGTCCCATCCCAATCCAATACGAAAACGAGTAATGAGCCCCTTTATGTTGTGGGCAGCAGAGATTAGATTCTTATTCTTCTCTTTGCTTTGGTACCAGCCTTGATATCTCAATCTTGCAAGGCACGACAGGCATCGGAACGAACGAACTCCGCGGAGAGCCACTCTTTGGTCCAATAAAGAGACAGATCAGCATCCATAGAATCTATCTAGAAAGAGGCAGTCTGCCGCATCAAGAAGAAGCGCACATCTTTTTTTCGAGAATCTATCCCCTTTCTTACCGGAAGTTACATTTAAGAATATCTCCATTAAAGGAAGATTGGAGGGGATCTTTACCTAAAGGTGCGGAGCGAAGTCTGCATTTCTTGCTAGTTCTTCTCCCAGTCTCGGACTCAGCCTTTTAGCCGATTCGCACCTTTACTCTCTGTCTCAATCGAGCCGGTCAGATCAATAGAGAAGTCAGGCACTCGATAGACTTAAAGGAAGGTTCCGCCCGTAAATTGATTGATCAATGTTACCGGGAAGCAGCAACAGAGACAGATTGAGTGCTAAAGCTTCTGTCCCGTAACGGTTGATCCGATTTTCGCCTTCAATGACCTATTGTAGTGTAGGAGGTGGCCTTCCCAAGGCCAGAGGACTGGTGACAACTGTACCATAACGGTTTTTATTTTAAAGCAACACAGGTTACCGCGCGAGGTCGTGGTAGAAAGAATCTTGGCCGTGGTCGTAGTTCATTGGTGATTGATTGTCAACGAGGGGAGTGGAAGTTTTTCAGGTAAGCCATACTTCCAAGGTGAGCCGTAAGGCGAACTATTAGAGTGGGTAAGCGCCTCTACTTTTCTTATAGTGGGTAGAGGGTTTCTGAGCTAACTGGCCATCCATGTTGGTACCACCACAATTGTAGTAATTATTTCATTGATTGATCGACCTGTGGGATATTCTCTTACGTACAGAATTAACGGGCTTAACGAAGCTCTTCGATGCGCTTCGCGTCTCTGTTTGTTCGTCCCAGTCTCTGTTCGGGTCTCTCCTTCAGCATGGCTCTCTCTTAGAGCCTTGTACCTTTATTGATTGAGATTTTTTTTAGGATGGGTGTAGCTTTCTTTCATGTAGGAATTTATCCCGCTGTAATGTAATATATAGGAGTTCTCCCGGCTTTTTTTATGATAGTTGTGTTCTTTCTATTCCTTCCAGCCGAGGGAGAAGAAGGGTAAAAGAATGAAAGGTAAGCATGTCGTGTCGACGCACGCGAAAGGCTATCAATGTACAAGTCCACTTCGATAGCCAAGCAATGAGGGAGTCTGAAGAGACTTCCAGTTCGCTGGACTTAGTTTTAGATACTCCAAGCCTCGTTATGTTAATTCTTTTCTGTAACGGATTTCGATATTTAATGTACAGGTCGGTTGGGAACCTAATAAGACAAGCCAAGCGCTTAGCTTAGTTCGGCCGTTTACAAATTATAATACCGAAACTGAGAATTCCAGATGCCCTAAGACAGATGCCACTAAACAAGTAAAGGACAACAGACAGTATTCGTGGATCGGGAAGACCAACTCTCATTCAAGGAAGCGGACCGTTGACGACAGCAGGCCGGGAAGGAATAGAAAGCGGGGATAAGGTCTCAGTGTAGTCGATGTCCTCTTTCAGAGTGAACCCCTTGGTTGGCGACAAGCCTGGCCTTCTATCTCTCAATCTTGCCTTTTGATTCCCTATTGGTCTTATCAATTTACACCCTACGGGCTTTAGGCTTGGCTCATTTTCTTTCTCTGGGTTTCAGAGTGAGTGGGTTAAGGAGCCTTTTTCCGCCTTTCGTCTTTCCAGTCAAGCAGTGGTTCCCCTCTCATGAATCTACTCGACCATTCCGGAATGAGTGAGCTTTTGTATCCGTATTGAAGAATCCGGTTATCGACTCGGCAGCTATTGAATCTAAGCCAATTGAATCAGCAACCGCTGGTACAGTAAGCGGTGTTCAAATAGCGGATCTTCTCCGCTGCTAGCTCTTCTTCTTACTAGGTTATGCTTCCTCATAGTTCTCTTTAACATGATTCTCTCATACGCACTCCTATTAAATTAAAGGAGTTAGGAAGCGATCTGAGTAGTTCTGGTAGCGCCCTGGTAGCCAATGAGCGCTTGTCTGGTATCGAATGAGCTCAAGTAGTTGAGTAGCTAAAGAAAGAAAGGCGTTGCCTTAGAGGAATGAATGTCCTATCTTCGGGTAGCTTCCTACAGACTTCTTCCCTTATTTTTGGAAGTGTGAAATAAGAACAGAGGGTATTGACTTATTAGCAGCTCAAGCTCCATTTCAAAGGTGAGGAGTTAACCTTCTGGCTGATTCAATATCACCGGAGTCTGCTCAGGGTTCCAAACCAGCTGCGAAGTATCTTTTCTACGATACACTGGAATCGGGTCGCGGGAAGAAAGCCAGCCTACCGACGGGTATGAAATACAGGGATTCGGCATTCAAGAACTCCCTCCCAGCCATCCTATCTTGCTTGTGTAAAAATAGCTTTCAGGCCAGTACTCTTTCTCTCCTGGAAGCTCCAGCAGGAGCAAAGCCTATTGATTCACCTGTTTGCTAACCTACTTGTCGGCTACCCGCACTCTGTAACCAGAATAGGGCTCTGGAGTTCATACCACCCGGCGGTTCATCATAAGTCTGGAAGGCGGCGCCTAAACTAGTCGGACTTGCTTGAATCGATACGCTTACCGGACTTCTCTGTCTATTCAATTGATTTTGTTGCAGACTCTTCCCCCGGCCCAGGCATTGTCTTAGCTCTTCACCCAACACATATGATAGATACGGATGGGGGAACGTATGCCCTACTAGATGATGCCTTTATAAGGTACCTTCGAGACCAGAAATTACTGCCTGCCCTACGAGAATGATTTACCTTTCTTTCCTAACAGAATTACTCCCTCCTACTCCTACCTTGCTTAACAAAGGCTTTCTCATGCTTTGAATGCCGGCCTATTTAGGTAGGGGTCCACGCACGGCCGTCTAAATCGACAGAGACCTGTACCTCATTCTCAGCACCCCTTCCTTACATACAGTCTCGGGCTATTTCGCCCTTAGCTCGGCGTTCATCTTTCCGGTCTAGCTCAACGATGAGCTCTTTAGATGTTCAGTCTGTTCGGACGGATATGACGTAGCATGTCATCATCATGGGAACCTCATCATCGCAGGTATCCTCGGGTCCCGACAGATATCCGTCTGCAGGCTTAGAGCTTTGCCACCAATGAATTCATTATCATACTATAATTATAATAGCTTAATTGGTTTTGCTTTGGACTCTGCTCTCACTAACGTCGTAGAAAGCCATTCTTCAAGCGACCAAGCAATCTGTTTCAATGTACTCTATCCGTACCCCGATACCTATTGAGTTGAGGAGCAAATCCCTGCACTCTCGTAGTAAATTATCCTTTCCTCCTCTTCCTGCTGAACCAATGAGCTCCAATCGGGCGCCTTTACTTTCTCTAAATATAACGACCATCTCACCGGAAAGTAACTCGCTACCTTAACAAAAGGCATGCCTTTACTCCAACAGCAGGACTCTTGCTTTCTAAAGACTTGAGCAGAGATCTTATAGTTGAAGAAAAGACCACCACACCAGTAGTTT